AACCCCTATCGCTAAGTTTTCGACTTTTCGGAAATATCTTAGCTGATGAATTAGTCGTTGTTGTTCTAGTTTCTTTAGTACCTTCAGTGGTTCCTATACCTGTTATGTTCCTTGGATTATTTACAAGTGGTATTCAAGCTCTTATTTTTGCAACTTTAGCCGCGGCTTATATCGGTGAATCCATGGAGGGCCATCATTGAAATAGTTTTTTCAAACTAACGGGTCTTTTTCTTTGGTTCAATAAAATTGACTTAGGGAATATACAACTAGGCCATATACGATATAGAGTAATAGCAAAAACATTACGATATTAACGATATTAGATAGGTGTAAAAAAGGAAAGAGATCAAAAAATCTTTTTCCTAAAGTTATCTTTCGTCCACTTAATATCATACCTCTCCTCAACGAATATTCGATTTCTATCTCATTATTCAATAGTTCAAGTTCAATATTCAAATAATAAAAGAATTTGAATATTCAATATGAATGCCTGTATTTAGGACGTGTGATTAAATATTAATATTAAATAAAAGAATTAAATAAAATAAAAATAAAAAAAGGGCGAAGGATTCCCATTTCAGTTGTTTTATTCAACGATTAACCAAACGAAAATAGTAATATAATAAATAACAAATTGTATGAACTTAGATCAATCAAATAATAATATTTCTATGCAATGATTTGGACTAACCAATTTGTCCATTTAGATTGGATACATTGGAATAATGATAAAGAAAAAGAAAGAAAAAAAAAAAAAGAATTTACACAAAAAACTAATTCATAAAAAATGGGTTGGTTTGGAGAGGGTAGGTATATGTAATTGAATATTGAATGGCTATAAACTATAAATAAGTAAACTCTTGTAGATATTTCGATAATTGATTCTCGAATCCGATTGAATCTAATGAATCTAAGATGAATGCTTGGTTTACGTTCTGGAAGAAAGACACGTATATGTGATATTAGATATTGACTGATTCTATATGAACTAAAGAGATATTTTATTTGCCACCCGCCTCCTATGAATTTTGGCAGGGATTCTAATACCAATAGAAGCCTTTCCCTTTCCGTCTCCTTGTGACTGTGAATTGACTAAATAAACAGATGAAATTAAGAAAAGGGTGGACGAAAATAAGAGTTCGGAACCAAGAAATGGAAGATCGAAAGTCGTATGGATTCACAAAGACTCTGTGGATAGAAACAGAAACTAAAAAAAAATAGCTCGAATTATTCACTAATACTATTACTTCATACTTTAACTCGAAGTTCTTAGTTACTTCGAAATGCTAGCGACGGAATTATTAAGTCATAATTCTTTGGTTGATTGTATCATTAACCATTTCTTTTCTTTTTTTGGTACGAGGGAACTTATCATGAATCCACTGATTTCTGCCGCTTCCGTTATTGCTGCTGGGTTGGCTGTAGGGCTTGCTTCTATTGGACCCGGAGTTGGTCAAGGGACTGCCGCGGGTCAAGCTGTAGAGGGTATTGCGAGACAGCCTGAGGCAGAGGGAAAAATACGAGGTACTCTATTGCTTAGTCTAGCTTTTATGGAAGCTTTAACAATTTATGGACTGGTTGTAGCATTAGCGCTTTTGTTTGCGAATCCTTTTGTTTAATATGAAAAATCCCTATTTTTTTGCCTTGAACTAATTGTTTCCTTTTTCGAATTCTATTAAGATTTCACTCCTACAATTACTTATTCGTTGACAAAGACAAAATAACCTGCGGGAAGGGTTGATTTGTGGATGAGAGATTAGTATACCCATTCTCTTTCATCCTTCCCCTTCGGAGTCCAGGAGAAACTAAGGATTGACACAAGGGGGATAGTTCACATAAATCAAATACTTTTTGAATTTAAAATAGGAAATAAATAAAAAAGAGGGGCGAAGTGATACAAAAAGAACTCTATTCGATTTTTTAGTCTATCTATTTAGTCTATAGGAGATCATATGAAAAATGTAACCGATTCTTTCCTTTCTTTGGGCCATTGGCCATCCGCCGGGAGTTTCGGGTTTAATACCGATATTTTATCAACAAATCTAATAAATCTAAGTGTAGTGCTTGGTGTATTGATCTTTTTTGGAAAGGGAGTGTGTGCGGGTTGTTTATTTCAAGAATATGCTGGATCCAACCAGCTGTACCTTTTTCGTTATAACTAGAAAAAAAGGTGCACGATCTCACGAATGACTTCGGAATAAATTAAGAGATTCTGGATAAGAACCATAGCATTTCGTGATTCATTGGTAATTTTTTTTTGATTCTCTATCAACCAATAATGTGTGGCCATTAATATGAATATGGTTAAAGCAAACTGTTTGAAGTCTAGACGCAGCGCGGTACTCTTTCACCCTCTATGTTAATATAGAGATGGTTCAAAATGAATATTTTATGGATAGAGAACACTCCTATTCATAAAATGGTTTTGAACCCTTATTGTTATTGTAAAAATGGGTATTTCCCCCTTTTATCCAATGCTGAATCGACGACCTATGTAGAA